GTGCATTATTAACCACTCGGATTGGAGAGCAGGTACTAATATTTTGGATTCGTGTATTTCAGTTAAAAGACCTGAAGTAGCAAAGCCCTGGGTAAAAATAGCACTTGGTCCAATTATTGTGCTTAGAAGATTTTTATTTTTTTTTAAATACGGGACTATATGAATCAGGGAAAAACTCCATGAAAGGAAGATTAATGATTCATATAAATCACTTAGTGGAAAATGTCCCGAATAAACCCAACGAGTAACTAATAATCCTGTTATACAGGAAAAAGTCATTATCATCCCCTTTTCGGATGAATCATATAGTTTTACGATTTCATCGACTAAAAAGGTTATGAAATGAATTGTAATTACAATTGAAACGATCGAAAAAGAAATATGAGTTAATATATGCTCTAAAGTTGAAAAGATCATAAATTTTTTTAAGGAGTCCCATAATTAGAAAAAGGAAATCGGAAATTGAATTCATTATAGGATCTATTTACTTTTTTTAGGAGATGATATGCCGCCACTCGGACTCGAACCGAGATGCTCTAGCACTGCTTCCTAAGAGCAGCGTGTCTACCAATTTCACCATAGCGGCTTGTCTTGAATTCATAATACCCTATGAATAAGGAATAAGCAATCGTCTAGATTTAAGAATTCAATTTAAGAATTCAATTGTTGCAATATTTTTTAGGAAAGATTCAAATTGATGAATAAAAATTCGTTCAAATAGGTATTTGAAGGTTCATTATTTGAATTTAGGGTCTTAGTTTTATTGTGTATTTTATACTCTCCTCGATTTGAACTCTTATAAAACTAGATAGTCCAACTATGAATTAAGGGATAGAACCCCCCCCCAAAAAAAACATTTTTGTTTTCTTTTAATGAACTGTTTTTAATTTATTTGATTTCAAACATCAAAACCAAAAAATCCATTTTATCAACGAACAAAAAAATTTTGGATCAGTAAAAATTGACACATATTTATCCAAAAAATTTGTTAAGTGTTTTTGAGTGGATTGATGGCAATAAATATACGGGAGTCTATATAGGAATTCATAGAAAATCCAAAAAGAAGAAAGTTGCACAAAAAGGTTTAGAATTTTACTCAATTAGTTTCAATGATTTTGATTTTTTACTCGCCTTTCTATAGAGAAAAGTGGATCTAGAGAAAAAAGAAAACCTTATATTATTGTAAGAAACAGGCTGATGGGGAAAATAATACTCCCCATCTTGGAAATGAGAAAATATACTAAAAAGACAATTACGTATCTTAATTGTCTTTTGTTTTTTTGTCAAAAAAAAAAAAATTCTTTTTTTTTTTTTTTTTATTCGGTACGGTAAAGATAAAAATTCTTACTCTAATTCTAAGAGCGAAACAAATTCCATTTCCTATTGATTAACTCAACAGGGAATGGAAAGCGGGAATTTTATTTTCGAAACGAAATGAGTCAATTTTTGAGTCAAGCCGATTCAGATCATTGTAACGTCTTATGTTTTATTACTTAACTTAATTTTATTTTTTATTTGTTTGTTGCACAAAAAAACTTTTGGAATTCCCGGTAGAAATAGATTTTCCTAAGGAAAACGCTTTTAACGCTGCCAAATACCCCTTTCTTTTCCAAAAATTTTTACGAATACGCTTTTTTGATGCAGAAGTACGTTTTTTGGGAACTGCCATTTAAATAAAAATTAAGAGATTACTCATTGGTATAGCTGGATGTGAAAGACATCTATTGTTCAAAAGAAATTTGCGCTTTGCCAATTCATTATGTATTTCTTTTCTAGATAATATTTTTGATTCTAAAAATAAAAAAGAATACATAAGATGGGTGAAAGATATGGGAAAATCGCATAAACTTTTTTTAGTAACTTGTCAAATTCGGGAAAAATATGCCTAATTTAACTTGAACGAAGGAGACTAGTAATTAATAATTAATCTGCTTTTTTCATATGATTTGACCAATTGTAACTTCTTGATTTGAATATTTGAAGTATTTAGCAGAAACTTCTAAAAAATAAGTATAAAAAGAAATAAAAATTCAAAAATTGTATTTCTATTTAAGTTAGTTTAAGTTAGTGCATATCTTCATTTTTTTATTGACTCCTTTCAAAAAGAGGTAAGATCCGTTGAATCGGAAAAAATTAATATTAATTAAGAATTAAAAAACTTTTTTTATGGAACAGACATATCAATATGCGTGGATCATACCTTTCCTTCCACTTCCAGTTCCTATGTTAATAGGAGTGGGACTTCTTCTTTTTCCGACAGCAACAAAAAATCTCCGTCGTATGTGGGCTTTTTCAAGTATTTTATTGTTAAGTATAGTCATGATTTTTTCAACTAATCTGTCTATTCAGCAAATAAAAAGCAGTTCTATCTATCAATATGTATGGTCTTGGACCCTCGATAATGATTTTTCTTTAGAATTCGGTTACTTGATCGATCCACTTACTTCTATTATGTTAATGTTAATCACTACTGTTGGAATTATGGTTCTTATTTATAGTG